ACCAAAAACCAGTCAAGATAGGATCTAGCGGTCATATCATTGTAGCAGCTGAAATCTTTTTTGCATAAACAAAAGAAAAACCAATTGAATTCTTTATATATGATATATATGTATCAAATTATGGTATTTATGTATATAAAATATATATAAAAAAGAAAAGGATATAGATAAATGGAAGGGTGAGAGAAAGAAAGAACAAGAATATCAATGATATATCATTCCAATATATGTAAGGTTTCTGAGTCATCTCATAAAAGACAGTGTTATAAAGCATCAATACCGATTCATCTAGTCTAGTTATAGATGAATCGATTCCTTGAAAAAAATCAAGAGCCTAGAGCCAATAAAGACTGAGAAGATTGACTCAAGAACAAATTCCACGAAAGGCTCCATTGTAGAATTCAAACCTAACCATTAATTGAGAAGCGATGGGAACGACGGAACCTATGAATACAGAGGATTCTCTTGAAAAACGAATCCTAAATAATTCATTGGGTGGGATGGCGGAACGAACCGGGGAACAATTCATTTATTCCGAGAAATTTTGAGCTACCCCTACAACTGAAGTAGATATTGAAAGAGTTAATATTCGCCCGCGAAGAGTTTTATTAGATTCGTGAATCTTGTTCTATCCAATATGCTAATATGCCAAAAGGCAAAACAAAATAACGATTCGTTATAAAATAAAAAACTACATTATAGAATAGATTCTCTAGTTTATCGATATATTCTCCAAACAAATATATCCATTTGTTTTTAAGAAAAGAATCGAGAAATAGAATAAATTTTGACGTGGATATCGAAACAAGATATAGAAATTTAGAATCGATTAGATGAAATCTCAAAAAAGAATCCACAGTCGATTTTCATTAAACTTGAATCCTTTGATTCGCGAGGAGCCGGATGAGACGAAACTCTCATGTCCGGTTTTGCAGTAGAGGTGGAATTGCTAAAGAACCATCGACTATAACCCCAAAAGAACCAGATTTCGTAAACAACATAGAGGAAGAATGAGAGGGATATCTTATCGAGGCAATCGTATTTGTTTCGGTAAATATGCTCTGCAGGCACTTGAACCGTCGTGGATCACATCTAGACAAATAGAAGCAGGGCGTCGAGCAATGACGCGAAATGTGCGACGTGGTGGAAAAATATGGGTACGTATATTTCCAGACAAACCCGTTACGTTAAGACCGGCCGAAACACGTATGGGTTCGGGTAAAGGATCCCCCGAATATTGGGTAGCTGTCGTCAAACCGGGTAGAATACTTTATGAAATGGGCGGAGTCGCAGAAAATATAGCCCGAAAGGCTATTTCTATAGCAGCCTCGAAAATGCCTATCCGAACTCAATTCATTATTTCAGGATAGGAACGTAGAATCAAAGAAAAAAGTCTTGGGGATAAAAAACAGTTGCGGGTGTCTTTTTTTTTTTTTTTTTTTGTACAAACAATATTTCTTTTTTTTTTTTTACTTCATTCTTTGCTTTGCATTGAAAGAACAGATTTAAAATGATATGATTCAACCTCAAACCCATTTGAATGTAGCGGATAACAGTGGGGCTCGAGAATTAATGTGTATTCGAATCATCGGAGCTAGTAATCGTCGATATGCTCATATCGGTGACATTATTGTTGCTGTGATCAAGGAAGCATTACCAAACACCCCCCTAGAAAGATCAGAAGTGGTCAGAGCTGTAATTGTACGTACTTGTAAAGAACTTAAACGTGACAATGGCATGATAATACGATATGATGACAATGCTGCTGTTGTCATTGATCAAGAAGGAAATCCAAAAGGAACTCGAGTTTTTGGTGCGATTGCTCGAGAATTGAGACAGTTAAGTTTCACTAAAATAGTTTCATTAGCACCTGAGGTATTATAAGATCATACCTACTAATATAGTTCTATTACACATAGTATTTAAATGAAATATATTCATTAGTGCATTAGATTGTATCTTACGCATATACCTTTCTATAACATAATAGAGAATTTGGAAATCTATAATAGATTTTATTATTCAAAAAATCTATATTAAAGATTAAAGACAATAAGATATTAAATAATTGAAACTAATACATAATTTATATTAACTCATTTTTTTTTATATATATATATATTATATATTTCCAATTTTGAAATAAAAGCATGTTGATTATATCAAAAATAGGAGACAACAATCATTTTAGTTTATCATGGGTAGGGACACTATTGCTGACATAATAACCTCTATACGAAATGCTGACATGACTAGAAAAGGGACGGTTCGAATAGCATCTACTAACATGACCGAAAAGATTGTTAAAATACTTTTACGAGAGGGTTTTCTCGAAAACGTGCGAAAACACCAGGAAAACAAAAAATCTTTTTTGGTTTTAACCCTACGACATAGAAGGAATAGGAAAGGACCGTGTAGAACTATTTTAAATTTAAAACGGATTAGTAGACCTGGCCTACGAGTCTATTCTAACTATCAAAAAATTCCGCGAATTTTAGGC